AAATTTATAAGACAAGAAAAGATAATAACTACTAATACGAATATAAAAAGGGTGGATTATCGTATATATATATTTCATGTAGAAACATGTAGAAAGATGAATTAGAAACATGTAGAAAGATGAATAGGTCCATTTATTTATATATTTATTGTATTTTATTAATTAATATATATTTCTTAAATTAATATATATTTCTTAAAACATATACTTATAGACTCCCTATCCCTATTAAGTATATATATACTCACTTAGGTATACTTAGTATAATATAACAATTATATATGAATTATAAGATATCTTTATAACAATATAAGGTTCAAATATAAAACAATAAATATAACAATAAATAACAGGTACAAATATTAAATCGAGGTACCCATTCTATGATAACTCTCAACAGTCTCCCCTCCATTTTTGTGCCTTTAGTGGGCTTAGTATTTCCGGCAATTGCAATGGCTTCTTTATCTCTTTATGTTCAAAAAAACAAGATTTTTTAGATACAACAAGGACAAATCTTATATATATATATATTTTTTTCAAGACTTACTTGGATCATAACACGGATATCCATTTAGTAAAATATGGTATAATATGCGGCTTCCTTCGGGCATAAGCTCTTATGTATGTGTAAACATGCTAAATGAATTATAACTATTTTCAAATAGATCGGGATCGGGGAGAATTTCTGAAATGTAAAGTCAATATATCTATATGTATTAGGAAATCATATGAAAGGGATGTTATTATTTTAGTTTGGATCTAAGAAATTCGATGAATTATCCCTAAAGGTTCACATCATAATAGTGCTGGTTGATGAGAGTTACTTCGGAAACAAAAAAAAGTAAAAAAAAAAAATTATTTTTGTTATTCTCCCAATTCCAATAAAATGCAACTAGGTCTAGTTAGAGTATGAGTTGGCGATCAGAACGTATATGGGTAGAACTTATAGCGGGGTCTCGAAAAACAAGTAATTTCTGTTGGGCCTTTATTCTTTTTTTAGGTTCATTAGGGTTTTTATTGGTTGGAACGTCCAGTTATTTTGGTAGGAATTTTATATCTTTATTTCCCTCTCAGCAAATCATTTTTTTTCCACAAGGTATCGTGATGTCTTTCTATGGGATCGCAGGTCTTTTTATTAGCTCCTATTTGTGGTGCACAATTTCGTGGAATGTAGGTAGTGGTTATGATCGATTCGATATAAAAGAGGGCATAGTGTGTATTTTTCGTTGGGGATTTCCTGGAAAAAATCGTCGCATATTCCTCCGATTCCTTATGAAAGACATTCAGTCCATCAGAATAGAAATTAAAGAGGGTATTTATGCTCGTCGTGTCCTTTATATGGAAATAAAAGGACAAGGAGCCATTCCCTTGACTCGTACTGATGAGAATTTTACTCCACGAGAGATTGAGCAAAAAGCTGCTGAATTGGCCTATTTCTTGCGTGTACCAATTGAAGTATTTTGAAAAAAGGAACTGAAGAATGAGTACTTTGCAAGAGATAAAAAACTCAAGAATCATCTTTTTTTCTATAGCATAACTTAACTGAAGTTTCTTCAGAACGCTTACTCGAGCCAAAGCAAACGTATATGAAACAATTCTAAAACTAAATTGTTTATGTCCACAATTTTTTTTATGCGTATGTAAATCCACTTAACTCAATTCAGTAACAAATCGAAATGATAGATTCATCATATATCAAAACAAAACATTTCATCATAAAGTAAAGAATTTTTTTTCTAAATATTTGATATTTTGATAGAACGGGAGTTCTTTCGTCTCGAAATCCGACTACTATAAATTTGAAGAGGGCTCTTTCTTATTCTATATTCTTTCTAAATTCAAGGACTAACCGCTGTACTGAATCACAAAAAAATCCGGAAATACATCGATGACTTGTAATAGAACTTATGCTTGATAGAAATATTAGTATCATATAGAGTCGACGAATGAGGTGCGTTCATTAAAAATTTTAAAATTCACAGACGAAAAAATGGCAAAAAAGAAAGTATTAATTTCCCTTCTATATCTTGCATCTATAGTATTTTTGCCTTGGTGGATCTCTCTCTCATTTAATAAAAGTCTAGAATCTTGGTTTACTAATTGGTGGAATACTAGGCAATCCGAAATTTTTTTGAATGATATTCAAGAAAAGAGTATTCTAAAAGAATTCATAGACTTAGAGGAACTCTTACGTTTGGACGAAATGATAAAGGAATACCCGGAAACACATTTACAAAAGCCTCGCATCGAAATCTACAAAGAAACGATCCAATTGATCAAGATGCACAACGAGGATCGCATCCATACAATTTTACACTTCTCGACAAATATAATCTGTTTCGGTATTCTAAGTGGTTATTCTATTCTAGGTAATGAAGAACTTGTTATTCTTAACTCTTGGTTTCAAGAATTCCTATACAACTTAAGCGACACAATAAAAGCTTTTTCTATTCTTTTATTAACTGATTTATGTATAGGATTCCATTCGCCCCACGGTTGGGAATTAATGATTGGCTCTGTCTACAAAGATTTTGGATTTGCTCATAATGATCAAATTATATCCGGTCTTGTTTCTACTTTTCCAGTCATTTTAGATACAATTTTTAAATATTGGATCTTTCGTTATTTAAATCGTGTATCTCCTTCACTTGTAGTGATTTATCATTCAATGAATGACTGAAAAGTGATCGAACGATCCAATTATAATATTTGTTACTTTGTACATAAGCAAAACATTCAAAATTGTACTTACTACCCATCCAAGGGATTCCTCCAATATTCCAGTAAAATTATTTATATTTAATATTTAAGTAAATAGCAAAATTATAGATAGGGAACTATACTAGCGACCTACCTAATTTTATTGTAGAAATTTTCGGGATCAATGATTGGACCATGCAAACTAAAAATACCTTTTCTTGGATAAAGAAAGAGATTACTCGATCCATTTCCGTATCGCTCATGATATATATACTAACCCAGGCACCCCTTTCAAATGCATATCCCATTTTTGCACAGCAGGGTTATGAAAATCCACGAGAAGCGACTGGCCGTATTGTATGTGCCAATTGCCATTTAGCTAATAAACCCGTGGATATCGAGGTTCCACAAGCGGTACTTCCTGATACTGTATTTGAAGCAGTTGTTCGAATTCCTTATGATCTGCAACTGAAACAAGTTCTTGCTAATGGTAAAAAAGGAGCTTTGAATGTCGGGGCTGTTCTTATTTTACCCGAGGGGTTTGAATTAGCCCCTCCCGATCGTATTTCGCCCGAGATTAAAGAAAAGATAGGAAATCTGTCTTTTCAGAGCTATCGTCCCACTAAAAAAAATATTCTTGTGATAGGTCCGGTTCCTGGTCAGAAATATAGTGAAATCACCTTTCCTATTCTTTCCCCGGACCCCGCTACTAAGAAAGATGTGCACTTCTTAAAATATCCCATATATGTAGGCGGGAACAGGGGAAGGGGTCAGATTTATCCCGACGGGAGCAAGAGTAACAATAATGTTTATAATGCTACAGCAGCAGGTATAGTAAGCAAAATAATACGAAAAGAAAAAGGGGGGTACGAAATAACCATAGCGGATGCATCGGATGGACGTCAAGTGGTTGATATTATCCCTCCAGGACCGGAACTTCTTGTTTCAGAGGGCGAATCCATCAAACTTGATCAACCATTAACGAGTAATCCTAATGTGGGTGGATTTGGTCAGGGAGATGCGGAAATAGTACTTCAAGATCCATTACGTGTCCAAGGTCTTTTGCTCTTCTTGGCATCTGTTATTTTGGCACAAATCTTTTTGGTTCTTAAAAAGAAACAGTTTGAGAAGGTTCAATTGTCCGAAATGAATTTCTAGATCTGCGGATTTATCAACATCAAGCTCTAAAAATAAACAAATTTTTGTTGGGAATTATGTATGATCAAAAAAATTTTGCTTATTTCTATTCTTTATTCTACCGGATTTCGGGAATTACTTAATACCGCATTCCTGGTCATAGTATATTGTGAAGGCGACTGTTTTACTTAACTCTTCTTTATTTATTTGTTTTTTCAATCCAAATTGAAACGGTATGATATAGAATGAATCAATAGTTTTATATTTGACTAGAATCAAAACAAAAGATAAATAAGCGGAGAATAGAAACCAAAGTATAAATGAGAGGAACAAAGGATTTTAGGGGAGATTGTTCGTCTCCTAGTCCTTGACACAAGAAACGGAATTTTACCCAACCCTTTCTTGTGTCGAATTAATAAAGATTCTCGATCCCGTTCGTAAAAAATGGATATTTGTAGTTTTCATTTTTTTTTTTTTTTTTTTTATATAGGTTTATTTTATCATAACCCTTTTTTAGATTTCTTACGTAACATAGTGGTAGTGGACAAATAAATATAGGTCAATTTATTGAGCAATATAGAACTTCTTCAATTTCAACGAACTTATAAAAAAAAAATTTCACTTTTATGAGATTAAATATTTATTAGATTAAATGGAGTAAGGTTCTATTCTATTAGTATAGAAAGGGTTTGCATGATATCTGATTGATAGAAATATATTCTATTTATATATAATTGTGAGTCATCCAAAAAGGGTAAATCGAGTGATTCCTTCTTTGTTTTAAGTATTGACAGATACTATTGAGTAACAGATGTTCTGAATCAATTAACGAAGTTCATTTTTTAAAAACATCATCAGAAAAGGTGGAGGTTTTTGAAACATTTCTAAAAAAAAAATATTATGATTATTAAGAACTCAACGGGACTTACCCCCTCTTTCCTTGTCTGATTCGAGGGGGATCCCGTTGAGTTCTTATGCTTTCATGTCTACAACTCAGTTCATCCGATTATTACAGGGATGAACCTAATCCGGAATATGAACCATAAAAGAAAATACCGATTAAACCGATCACAAGAATACCGGCTACAGTACCTATTATCCAAAGAGGAATCCTTCCAGTAGTATCGGCCATTTGTCCTACTTTCCTCCACATTTTATCAAGT